TATAATAATTATTATACTAATACAGATTTTTTCATTATTTTATTGCCTTTGGACTCGAAACTGAAGATAAAGTAAACCGCGAATCCGATGGATTAGTTTCCAATAATTTCTGAAGGAGCTTATCATATTCGCAGGATTCAATTAGATGGTACATCTAAAGATATCCTTTTTGTGATTGTAGAATCGTTTTTTAAGAATTGGTTAGTCTTTCAGTACTAAATAACAACAGTAGAGAGTAGTCCATGAAAGAAAGAAAACAGCAAATAAATAAAATAATAATCAATATTGTCCGATGCACGCAGTATTGTATTAGACCTAAACAAAGTAAAGGGCTCTTTCTTGAACTAATTACAAGGGGGGGCTTTGTAATATGAAAATAAAAAAAGTAAAACCGAGTTTTGATTGATCTTATCATGGGATATCTTTTTTTATTTTCAATCGCAAGATTATTTGAATGAACTACTACCGAATTAATGATTCGTTCGAAAAAAAAAGATTCGATATTTCGATACAATAAAAAACGATCCAAATTTTTTCCAATTTTATTCCCAAAGAAAGTTTTTTTTGAATGAAGTTATAAAAAAGTTCGGAATTATTACTTTAATTTCTAATTTCTACTATTCTATATATTAATTATATACGTATATTTGTTTATTTAACCCAAGAGTGCCTAATGAATCTGTTGATTCGCAATTGCGGGATGCGTAAATGTCCCGGATGATTAATTGATTTTTGACTTATGTTACTCTATTTTTGTTAGTATCATCTATAATACTTGATGACTCAAAAACTTTCAATTGAATCTATACTTTCAAGGAGTTGATATTTTTGTTTATCCTCGTATCTTTCCAAAATTGCAACTTAGGGAAGTGCTTTCTAAATATATGTACAAAAAGAACATATTTCATTTAGCCTTTTAATGCCTACTCTAACTAGTTATTTCGGTTTTCTACTAGCAGCTTTGACTATAACCTCAGTTCTATTTATCGGTCTGAGCAAGATACGACTTATTTGAAATTAATTAAACAAACAATTCATAAAAAAAAAATCTTTCTATGATCGTTCATATATTCTATAGTTCCTTATCGTAGTAACTTCCAATTTTTGATCATTGATATTTTATAGTCAATACAGATTGATATTTAAAGATATATATTACCTCCCCTTTTTCCTTTCAAACAAATTGAAATGATTGAAGTTTTTCTATTTGGAATCGTCTTAGGTCTAATTCCGATTACTTTGGCTGGATTATTCGTAACTGCGTATTTACAATACAGACGCGGCGATCAATTGGACCTTTGATTAATTAACACCCGTTTTTTGATTGACCTCCTACTTCTACGTACTTTAACCCGCGGGAGGTCAAATGAAAATTGGTTTAATTATTTCCGTGAGAATTTTCGACCTAGCGCGGCTAACAAGAACACAGAATCACGCTCTGTAGGATTTGAACCTACGACATCGGGTTTTGGAGACCCGCGTTCTACCGAACTGAACTAAGAGCGCTTTATTATCAGAATAAACATTTTGTAACCCCAATCTGTCTTGCATATATACGATAAATAAAATTAAAGTAAATAAAATTAAAGATTTATTATACTTTATGTATGTCCAACTCAATTGATCCCTCGTTACTGTTCAGAAGATAAGTAATAGGTAGGGATGACAGGATTTGAACCCGTGACATTTTGTACCCAAAACAAACGCGCTACCAAACTGCGCTACATCCCTTTCAATTGGTCTACAGTGTCATTGTAGAGAATCCCCGTTTTGTTTTCCACATCTTTATTTATTCCATTGATATACACAAATACGTTGTAATTTCTTCTTTTTGGGTTCATATAACATATAATCATAGAATTCTTGTAAAAGACTTCTATTATATAACGTATGAAATAAATATGAGACCTACCATAAAAGAAAAATGAAGATTTTTAGATAATTTTTGTCATAACATAAAGGGGCGTATTTTTTTTCTTTTAAGATTAAGAAAGCTACTATCTATTTTGTACATTTCAACTTGAGTTAGGGCTTCCGCGTACAAATACAAGCGGTCAGTCATATACACACACATCTGGTCATATATGTATTAACATTATTTATTACAAATAATAAAGAAGGAGGAAGATTTAAAATGCGAGATCTAAAAACATATCTCTCCGTGGCACCGGTAGTAAGTACTCTATGGTTCGGTTCTTTAGCAGGTTTATTGATAGAGATCAATCGTTTTTTTCCGGATGCGTTGATATTCCCCTTTTTTTCATTCTAGTTATTGATATGGGAAGGGGGGAAGAAGATTAGAGATACAATCAAATATCTGTAACTAATCCCTTCCCTTCTTTTTTTCTAGCTTTTTTTAAATAAAATATAAAGAGGGATTCCCCCTCGGTAAAACTACGAACTCGGGTCAGGCTCAAAGTAAAATTAAATTAATAAAAAATAGAGTTAAAATGGGATGATTGGGGCAACAATATCATACAATACAAGATATTTCAATGAAAATGTAATTCTGTGCCGCAGTTTAAAATTCCAAATTTATAGTTCGAAATTATTATATTAATATTAATTATTATTAATATATTATATTGATTTATTGTAACGAAATACTTCTTTGTTTACATAATTAGATTTCGAATTACTTTTTTTATTTTTTCGTTATTTTTCCTCGCTTCTGATCGGAAAATTAAAGAATTGAATTATTGAATTAATCAAAAACCAAAGGAGGTTCATGGCCAAGGGTAAAGATGTCCGAGTAACGGTGATGTTGGAATGTACCAGTTGTGTTCAAAATCGGGTTACTAAGGAATCAACGGGCATTTCCAGATATATTACTCAAAAGAATCGACATAATACGACCAGTCGATTGGAATTGAGAAAATTTTGTCGCTTTTGTTACAAACATACGATTCATGGGGAAATAAAGAAATAGATCCAACTGATCGCCTGTGTGTCAGTCTTCCATTCCAAGGAATATGAAAAATGACAGATTCGATATATCGAATATATAACAAGGTATCTAATATATATATAGATGTTTTTAAATATAAACAAACCAAATCCTATTTCAATCGGATCAAATCCGATGTAGAATTAAGAAATAGGATTGGGATCTTCAGGATAAGAAATAAAAAAAACATGGATAAATCCAAGCGAATCTTTCTTAAATCCAAGCGATCTTTTCGTAGGCGTTTGTCTCCGATCCAATTGGGGGATCGAATTGATTATAGAAACATGAGTTTAATTAGTCGATTTATTAGCGAACAAGGAAAAATATTATCTAGACGGGTGAATAGATTGACCTTAAAACAACAGCGATTAATTACTATTGCTATAAAACAAGCTCGCATTTTATCTCTGTTACCCTTTCTTAATAATGATAAACTAGTTAAAAGAAGCGAGTCAACTGCTAGAAGTTCAGGTCGTAGAACCATAAAAAAATAGGCTGACTCTTAAATTGAATCACAAAGAAAATTCCAATGCAAACTCAAATACGGATTGACGCTCTTTTTGTTTTAAAAATAGGAAAATATCTATTTGATTGTGGGGTCGTAATAAAAAAAAATTGGGGAAGAAGAAGAAATATTTTTTATTAAACGTGTTTCTTCATTTTCCTTTTGACGACCTTATCATATTTTATAATACTAATTTCTACTCTACCTTTTCAGAGTTCATTCTATAGGGAACTCCATGTAAACCAGTCCAACAGATTCTTTCCACTCTCGTTATTTTATGATCTCATTGGAAATCATATAAAGACAACTCTTATTTAATATACCTATTTGTGCAAGTATTTTACGATTAAGAAGCAACTGTTGCTTGTACAGTTTGTGTATTAATTTACTATAACTGTAGTATACTTTATTGTCTCGAATTACTGTATTTATCCGAGTGATCCACAAACGACGAAAATCTCTCTTTTGTCTACCCCTATCCTGATGGGACGAAGCAAAGGCTCTTGTTTTCTGTTGATTAATAATTCGAGTAAGTTTTGAATGAGCCCCGTGAAAAGTAGATGTAAATAAACGCATTTTTGTTCTACGCCTTCGAGCTATATACCCTCGTTTAATTCTGGTCATTGAATAAATGAAACTTTGATAAATAACTTATTGATTTCCTTTCTTTCAGTTATTCCCCCCCCCGTGTCCTAGTTTATTAATAACAAAACGGATTTTTCCAATGTATAAAATAAAAATTCCAATGGCTTTTGCTACTCCAACTTTCCCGACCACTATATTTTTTCTAGGCATTTCACTTCGAAATAAAAATTGTATTCATACTAAGTACCAAAAACAGATATTAAATAAATAAAAATAAAAAAGTAATAAATGGATTATAGTGGGTTCCATCGTTTTTACGGTTACTTCTTAAACGGTGAGATCCTCTCTATACACCGGAGCCCCTCCTTCATTTAATCAATGTTATTGTTAACTTGTACAGTTCACACTCTTTGGCTCTACCCATAATTATCTAGTACTAGGTCTTTCACAACGAGATCTACTTATACAGTAACAGTATTTAATTATGAAGATTAGCTGAGTAGCTGACCCTGGTAATCCGTTCTTACAAGAATAAGGCCTAAATTTTGGACTTTTTAAAATAGGATTTCCCCTGCTTAATTGATATCATTTACTATCAATGGATAATTCTTTCTCATCTTAAATTGATAATTGAGGTGATTGGATTTGCACCAACGGAAACCATACATTTGATACCCCAATGGAAGGATATATCTTTTTGTTTAATTTTAGATATTTAATGGAGTTCTTCCAGTCTATTTTCTCCTACTCACCGGTACTGATCATTGATACTGGATCAATTGTTTTCTTTCTTTTTTTTGTCCTTGTCCATGATCCGAACGAGTCGCACATACACCCTAGTACATGTTCCTCGTCGCTGAGGACATCCTCCAAGAGCGGGGGATTTCGTGACATTTCTGATTGGCTGTCTTGTGTTTCTAATCAGTTGTTTAATAGTTGGCATGTTGAATTATATATATATGGGCTGGTTTAGATCAATCTTAACCCGAGATTTTCGTACAAATTCTTAAATATTTTTTATTTATTTTTATTTTAGGCCTGTAGGCATGGATCTGATCAAGGTACATATATCATGTTTACACATACATAAGAATAAGAGCTTAGACTCGAAAGAAGTTACATATTATACCATATTCTAGTAAATAGGTATGGTTAACTAATTGGCGGGCTTGAGGAATCGTCGAAGCCATACCCAATCGAAAAAGGGTGTTATCCAAACGCATTTCAAGTAATTGTAGTAAAACCCGACCTGTTGACCCTTTGGCTTTTCGTCGATAAGAACTTATTTAATTAATTGTTGTTCGGTAAGACCCTAATGAAAGCGCAATTTTTGTTTTTCTTCTAAACGAATACGATATTGTGCTTTTTTGCCGGGCGCGATTGGTTTCTAAGATCGCTTCCGGCTCTAGGCTTTTTATTAGTTAGTCCCTGTAAAGCCCCCAGACGACGTATTTTTTTTTTAACGGGGTCCTCTGTAACGCGACATAAGGACCCTCCCTTTTTTTTATTAAATTTAATAAACCAAAATGAAAAATAAATTAAAATGTGATAAGATAAATGAATCGAAATTTACTTAATTATTACAAAGAATAATTAGAGGAATTATATCAATATCCGGCCCTTCAATTCTATATATTGTATATATATACAATATATAGAATTGAATTGTATTAAAAAAAAAAAATCAAACAAATGGCGAAAGGCCGGCTATCGGAATCGAACCGATGACCATCGCATTACAAATGCGATGCTCTAACCTCTGAGCTAAGCGGGCTCGTATAACATAAATTCTACACGTATACTAATTTAATAAACAAATTGCTGCTACTGAAATCTTAACTGCTTATTCTTAGCTATTTTATAATAAATATGAGGTAGAAACATATATATATAAAGAATAAGAGTGGAAAATATAATTTCCAAAAATATTTTATTTGTATCTATTAATTTCGATCTATTTCTCAAATATATGTTTATGAATAAAAAATATCTTAATTCGTTTAATTTGTATAGTAAGATTTTTTTACTAGAATCTATAATATAGTATTTGATTTACTAGTCTTTTAATTTTGTTTTTGGCTATAATTACTATATAAATTAGAAATTAAATATTTTAGTACATAATTTTATATTTATTTATTTATATTTAGAATTTTAAATTTAATTGGGTACTTAAGTTAGTAATATAATCTAGTAATTAAGTTATAATTTTATTCTATAATTTATTTTATATTCGAATCGTATAATAAAATATATATAATTTATCTAATTCGAAAGAATTTCCTATTTCATTAAATTTTCAATTAATATTAATAAAAATAATCTAACTTAAATTGCCCCTTTTCGTTTTTTTTTTTTTTATGTTATAAAGGGTCTGGCTTAAGAAAATGATAAGAAGAGAAAAGAAAAGTGGAACCCAGATCACAATGAAACATTCCTCCGGTTTCATTTGAAAAGACGAAAGATCAGACGAACAAAAAAAAATAGAACCGACCGTTCAACTATTCAAAATTGTACATTAACAATGATAGAAACAGGGGCATCTATATATATAGTAGATATATATTATAATAGATATATACGTGGTATATATCGATATTTAATTTCTGATATAGAAACGATCGAATCATTTCGTATTGGACCAAGAACAAGTATGGGTCTACAAGATGAAAAACGATCAATACGAAATCAAATAGGAGAAAACACTTTTAAATATAAGAATCTCTAATGAATTCAACGGTTCCGGCATAATTTAAATATAAATAAATGAAAAAGGTTAAACAACATAATGATGTGATCCTAATCACAGCACAAACCAAAAGGGGATATGGCGAAATTGGTAGACGCTACGGACTTAATTAGATTGAGCCTTGGTATGGAAACCTACCAAGTGATAACTTTCAAATTCAGAGAAACCCTGGAATTAACAGAGGGCAATCCTGAGCCAAATCCCGTTTTCTGAAAACAAACACGGGTTTCAGAAATCCAGAATAAATAAAGGATAGGTGCAGAGACTCAATGGAAGCTGTTCTAACAAATGGAGTTGGTTGGATTGTATTTGTAAAGGCATCTTTCCATCAAAACTTCAGACAGGATGAAAGATAAACATATATACATATGTATACTTACTGAAATACTATCTCCAAATGATTCAAAATAATTAATGACGATCCGAACCTGTTCTGTAAATTTTTTATATTTCTATGAAAAATATTTGTGAATAGGTTCCAAATAAAAATCGAAAAAAGAATCGAATATTCTTCATTGATCAAATCATTCACTTCATCATAGTCTGATAGATCTTTTTAAAAATGGATTAATCGGATCAGATAAGAATAAAGATAGAGTCCCATTCTACATGTCAATATCGACAACAATGAAATTTCTAGTAAGAGGAAAATCCGTCGACTTTTGAAATCGTGAGGGTTCAAGTCCCTCTATCCCCAAAAATACATGGTTGACG